AATGAATAGGGAAGGTATAGTAATGCTATGAATAACCCAGTATCGAATACTGGTAATAATATCAGCAAAAGAACGTTCTCCCGTGCTTCCAGACATGCTGAGCTCCACAAATTTTTGTACATTCAAAAGGGGGAATCGATTCCGTGAAAGATGGGATCAGTAAATAGAAAACTACTGATATTGCATCTTTGTGAGATCGTCAATTTTGTACCAAAGGTGTATTTCGAGTATACCGAATCAGTATAGCTATCCTTCCTCTGGCACAGCAACGCAGCCTTGATCGGTACCGAAATGCTACACAATTCCTTTTTTCTTTTTTTGTTCCTTATCTATGGATACCTTATGTTATGCTATTCAATAGATCAATGGAAAACCCTCAAATTTATTATAAGGTTTCCCTTATTGGCTTCATAATAGAAAGTAAGGATCTTGGGAAAATGTAAGTCAATGATCAATGGGTTCTAATAATTCATGAAAGATATTATTGTATTGACACAATTCAATTATATGCGAAATCTAACCCTTTTTGGTTAAAAGTTTTATTTGAATCCTTTCATTTCAAGTAATTGGTTGGTATAATATAATAAATACTTATAACTTAAACAAAAAAAAAATAATTAACAACTATAATAAAAATAAAATAAATTATAATAAATAACCTATTAATAATAATAAATTAATTTAATAATAATAAATAAAAAAAGGATATATAATATATAAAAAAAGATATATTTATATATATATATATATAATATTAGATAATAGTACTAGATAGATAATAGTAGTGGATAATAGTAATAGTATCTACTATTTAGATCATATTTAATGAAAGAAAGAAAACATAGTTGTAACAATCAATATTCGTGATGCAATCATTGTTGGATTAGGTCCAAGACAAAGATTCTTTCTTGACCAAACTACAAGTATGGAACTCCATGATATGGAAAGACAGAATATAGAACCTAAAAGGATAATTGAGGCGACTCGTCTTCGAATCGACTTTGGACCCGAAAAAGAGAACAAAAATAAAGTCAATTAAAATTTCAATTAAATAATTAAATAAAGTCAAAGTTTTTGTTTCTCAATAGATCCTTTTGATGGATGGTGGAACACCTTTTTTTTTTCTTCTTATTCGATATATTATGGGTAATTAACTAACCTATTTATTACTATACTGAATGCAATGAGTTAAAATAAGTAATAAGGTAGTATCAGGTCGTTCGCTCCAAAAAAATGGAATTGAAGCTATTTTCAAATCCAATTCTTTTATTCCAAAATTAATTTAGATAGAATTTAATCTTCGAATGAAGTTACACGACACAGTTCTTATACTTTACTCAACTCAAAAATTGCACAATGAATCTGTTGATTCGGAATCACAGGATCGGTCGATGTCACATCTGATGAATCAATTTTTTTCTACCTATGTTATGTCACTCTATCTTTTTTTTAGTATTATCTATAATGACCAATGAATCATGAATTTTCCATTGGAACTAAACTAATTCTCTTAATTGGTTTTTATTACCCTCGTATCTGGGAAAAATGGAAACTTAGGTAAGTGTTTTATCAACATATGTAGAAAAAAAACATATCTAATAAAGCCCTTTCATGCTTACTATAACTAGTTATTTTGGTTTTCTACTGGCTGCTTTAACTATAACCCCAGCTATATTTATTGGTTTGAACAAGATACGACTTATTTGAAAATGAATTGAATAAATAATTCAGAAAAATATTTCTCGGGAATTCCAGATATTCTATGGTTCTTTCCCGCACCAATTGCCAATTTTTTTTCTTGGTCATTGAGATTCACGGATAATTCAGATTAATATTTAGGGATAGATCTTACCCCCCTTTTTTATCCCCTCAAACAAACCGAAATGATTGAAGTTTTTCTATTTGGAATCGTCTTAGGTCTAATTCCTATTACTTTGGCAGGATTATTTGTGACTGCATATTTACAATACAGACGTGGTGATCAGTTGGACCTTTGATTGAGTAACATTTCTTTTTTTGATTGACCTCCTACAGGGAGGAGGTCAAATTCCAGTTGCAATTCAACTTTGTTTTGTTAAGTTATTTTATTGTGATTCGACATACATAAGATAGACGGAATCACGCTCTGTAGGATTTGAACCTACGACATCGGGTTTTGGAGACCCGCGTTCTACCGAACTGAACTAAGAGCGCTTTCAAAGAAATTTTTTTTTCCACTTAACTTCTAACACATCTCGCATAAATATAGTATCCAAAAATGAAAGATTATGCCCCATTTTAGTCGATCTCAATTAATCCTTCGTTACTGCCCATAGGAGAAGTAATAGGTAGGGATGACAGGATTTGAACCCGTGACATTTTGTACCCAAAACAAACGCGCTACCAAGCTGCGCTACATCCCTTTTGAAAATTGTTGTACAGTGTCATTGTACAAAATACCTGTCTTGTTTTCCACATCTTTATTTTCTCCTCTATCTATATAGAACTTTCTTGTCATTTC